TACAAAAGTTGTACCTGTGAACCAGCCTCCTAAAGCGAAATATGCACAAGGAAAAAGCAATAGACCGGACCAACCTACAAAAACGAAACGGTCCCTACGTAACCAGTCATCCATAATATCAAATAAATCACTTTCATCTTTGGTAAATTTACCAAGGGCTATAGTCATAGCAATCCTCCTATTCAACTACTTCAACCATTTCCGAGCACCTCATAGTATTTTCAGGGCCCTACAAGCTTCTATCATTTATGTATGATTTGATTTCTCGTACATTGTCCCTTCTAATTTAGAATGGGTTTCGAAGATTAAAAAAAAAATTCTTTATCCGTTAATAATTCGATTTAGATAAAATCATGAACCAAATTCGGTTATTTTAACTTATTCTTAGCCTTAATAACCATATCAACATGAATTTTTTTGTGAGTCATCAATTACAATTAGAATTGGATAGATGAATTTTTTAAAAGAGCGATTCAAGGAACAAGTGATTCCCCCTCCTTACCAGTTGCTCCTCAGACTGAATCCTCTCATTCTATAAAACGAATCTTATTCGTGGATCTTATCTTGTTAGTCAGATTGATTTTTAAAATTAAAAAATCAATATTTTGTACTTTTCGAATTTCTATATGCATATGCAGTAAACGACTACAATATTCATTTTAATTAATTTTATTTCTTATTTTTTATCTTTATTCTTTCATTTTATTTATTTTTTTCTTTATTAGATTTTCCTTTATTATTCTATTATTCTATTTCTTTTGCCTTCAGATGAATAGAATATGAACTAAAACCCCAGAATATGTCTTTTCACAGGTCAAAGCAAGAAAGACACTTCAAATATTTTATTCTATTTACTTTTTATCTGTCAGAAAAGAAAAAGGGGATTTCCTCTTATTTAATTCAATGCAATATTAAATAATAATAGGAAACTTTCCATGAAATTTTTTTTTTAGTTATTCTGCATTATATTGTCTTGGTGTAATAAAAATATTGTGTATGCATCGATATGGAAAGACTTGGTCCATGAAACCATTATCTGATAGATATATAAATTTGATTATCTATTTATACATAAAAGATAAATCTTATATACGTATAAAACTATCAATATAAAATGGATCTTTTGGTCTGGAATTAAAGAAAGATATTTTAAATCTTTCTTATATGTGTTGTCACTTCAAAAAAACTTTTCTGCGGAAGAAGGGAATAGTGATTTATTCCTATTTATTCCTTATTCCTATTTATTCCTATAGAATAACTGGGGACAAAAACAAGAAAATTTAATCAGAAATATCGACAAATTTTTTCAGAGTCTAATATAATAAAAAAAATATGAAAATTAAAGAAAAAGCGGATAGCGGATCTACTCTACTGTTCCAATTTCATTATATCGAATTTTAATATTCATAATAGTAAATAGAGTTATGATTCAATGGGTTAGGTCCACTTACTTTTTCTTTTGTTGATTTCTAATCTAAGCTTTACGGTTAATTTCATTTTCGCAATTTAAGAACCAGCTTATCTCAGTATAATATAATCTCAGTATAATATAATAAACAAATCTTCAACTTTATAACTATAATTCTTATACTAAAATTCATTCTAAAATTATATTATATAATAATATAGAAATTTTAGAATGAATTATTAGAGTTTTTTGTTTATTTTTCTTTTTATTACAAATATCAACAACATCTCTATTGTCCTTTCAAATCAAATAAAAATACTACCGCTGGAGTTTTTTTTGAAAAAAAAAAGGCCAAAGCCCTTTATCGGATTTGAACCGATGACTTACGCCTTACCATGGCGTTACTCTACCACTGAGTTAAAAGGGCCCATTTGGTCCAATTCAGGAATGAGCCACTATGCGGACAACATATATCTAGGGAACTAGATTATAAATCAAATCTATGTAAAGGAAATATATTTATTATTAATTAAATTCAAATTAATAAGTATATATATATTATTAATATAGTCGGCGATAGAGATATGCCCATCCCCCTTACTTACCAATGAGGTAATCAATGAATGAAAGCGGAAGAAGTGGGGTTTAACCCTCCTTTACGGCTTGCTGGGAAATCAATCATTCCATTCCTTGAAAGGAAAGAATCTTTCGTATTATTTCTATTCTTCTATTCTATTTCTTCGATTTCTATTATTTTATCTATTTTATTATTCTTTTTTTTTTTTTTATTATATTTATATTATTATATTTATATATTATTTTATATATTATTTATATTATTTTAAATATTTAAAAATATTTTTTAAATTAAAATAAAAACAAAATAATTAGTAAAAAAAAATAATTAATAAAAAAAAAAAAAGAATAATAAAAATTCCAATTGATATTAGAATGAATAATTCATGGATATAAATGACGAATCAAAAATAATCATGAAAGACGGAAAGGAAAGATCTTTCAAATCTAATTAGACTATTTCGTTATATTGACAATTTCAAAAAACTGTTCATACTATGAGCATAATATGCTGACGGTCGGGCAACTGTGCCCCCATCGTCTAGTGGTTCAGGACATCTCTCTTTCAAGGAGGCAGCGGGGATTCGACTTCCCCTGGGGGTAGGGTATTACGAAAGGAAGTTGATCATGGATTTTTAATATAAAATATATTAAGTTAATATAATAAGTCTGGAGTTGATTCTTCCTGGGTCGATGCCCGAGCGGTTAATGGGGACGGACTGTAAATTCGTTGGCAATATGTCTACGCTGGTTCAAATCCAGCTCGGCCCAATAATTCACTGATCCACCACGAAATGGTATAACCCCTTTGTTCTCTTGAAATGCTTGATACGTACAAAAGCGGACAAAAGTCAAAATTTCTGATATATTTTTACCTGTTATTTATTATTTATTTGATTTGCTCTATTTTTTTTTTTTCCACAAATTCGGATCTTGCTCTTGATCCAGATTCATATCAGGATTTGTAAGTATAAAGTCTAAGAAAAAGAGAAATGTAAAGAAAAAAAGACTCTTTTTTCATTGAAAGATTGATTATCAATCGATTTGGATTTGACATAATGAAAAAATGAGTAGTAATCCGTGTCCTTATCGCTAAAGTTTATATCCATGCGTTTAGCAATAGAAAACTCGCGTCTCTGTTACAACGTGGCAATTCCAATCTAAAATCTAACTAGAAAGGGTTTGAATGAAATCATAAGAATATGTATGTTCTATACTTTATTTCATTTCTCTGGGATTGTAGTTCAATTGGTCAGAGCACCGCCCTGTCAAGGCGGAAGCTGCGGGTTCGAGCCCCGTCAGTCCCGACAGATCAAAATTCAATAATTTACTAAAATATATATATATATCAAATTCTCTCTCCATTTTCTGTCAAACGAGGACAAATAGTATAATTTCATTTCAAAAGGGAACCTTATTTCCATTTCTTTCTTTTTCTTTTTTCTTATTTTTTATTATTTATATTCTTATTTCTATTTCTTTTTTTCTATTGATTTTCATATTTATTTTCGTTTTTCAGTTCTCATCAAAGCAAATAGAAATATGGGAATTTTCAGTTCTTCAACTAGTACCGATTGATAAAGACATATATGGATTAGTGCAATCATAGATAACATTATATTCAGGATTCCAAGAGATACCATACTGAGTTTGACTTTTTTGATTTCTACCGATTCGTGTAATGAAATCGAATCGAGTACCATATCTTTCGTGGCAGTCCATACACAAATCGAATTTGTATTTATACGATACAAATAAAATTTAATTTGGTAGAATATTCGATCTTTTTTATACTGTACTTGCCCTTGTCTTTATCACACTTTTTTTTTTGTTTTACTTACAATAAGATTAGATCATTAACAAAGAGTTTAGAACTTAATTCCCCTTTCTCCATTTTGCTTCTATTGTTTCTTTGTTTGGGTTTGTTTATAACGAGTCTAAGTCTCAAAATAAAAAAACACGGTTAGATGAGACTTCGACAAATGGATTGTACTAAGGAAGGCGAGAATTTTATAGAAAAAAAAGAATGGAAAAGAATGAAAAATAAAGTAAAAAATAAAATTCTCGATTATACCAGGAATCCATTTTTGGATTCGGTATGGATAAACGATCTTTCTATGTTATACTATTCAATTCTCAACGATAAATCGATTTGATTTGATAGCTCCGATATTGTTATTCATGATATTGATTCGATTCGATATCATCGAGATAGAATTCATATCATTGAATTTAGAGGCGAAAGATTTATCATCTCTATGGGATTAAATCCCGAGTTATTGCAAAGTAAAGAAAAACGAAAGAGTGAGACTATGGAAGTAAATATTCTCGCATTTATTGCTACTGCGCTGTTCATTCTTGTTCCTACTGCCTTTTTACTTATAATATACGTAAAAACTGTCAGTCAAAGTGATTAATTTGAATGAAACTTGACTTCTTAGTTCTTATTAATATCGGCGATTAGAAAATGAAAAGGATTCCAATTTCGCCGTTTTAGATGAAATGAGCGGACTAGAATCAGCAGTATTCTATGAGATTAGATAGTATGGTAGAAAGAAAAGTTTTCTTTCTACCATACTATCTATTTTTGTTATTCTAGTGTATACAGTTGTACTATATACAAATATATACTTAAATAAAAATATACTTAATGTAGATCAATCTAGAATATCATCTTTCTATCCATATTCATATATCTAGAAATCAATTATCTCTATGTAATGTACATAAAGCCCCAATTCTATTTCTTTTTTCTTCATTTGTGTTGATTCCAATTAATCTGAAATAGTGGAAAAGAAACTCTTACTCTTACAATTCGAATTCCTAGATTTCTGATTATTTTCAATAGAAATTACGGAATCGCATTTAACGAAAGAATAAAATAAATGAAAAGGAAAAAAAAGAGTCTGGGCATATAAACATATAAATAAAAGAACATATATATTAAAAAAAGAAAATCAAGAAATCTTTTTTTACCATTTTGAAGAAGAAGGCAGAAGTAATTGATTGAGCAGTTAACAGATCATCCAAGGAAAAGAATTCTATAAAAACCTTTTCCGGTGTCGGGGAAAAAGATTAGTAAAGTAAACCTCACAGATTTTTTAATCTTTTAAAGATTTGAATCATGATATGAAATGAGTCAAGTCAATAAAATATAGCATAAATCCAATTTCTAAAATAAAATTAAAATAATAAAAGAAATACTAAACTAAGCACTAAGTGCGCAATATGTGACTTGTCGAAGAAGATAAGATATCTTAGATTAAAAGGGTATTATTCATATATTATTAATATATTATTCATAGAATACATTACTCCACCCGAATATAATCGAATATAATGAAGATCCTTTTAATTCAATTGAATTTGAATTCAATTTCAATAGTTAAATTAAAATTTAAAAAGCCTTTGCAGAACGATCTCTAAAAGAATCGGTACAGTTTGATTTCTGAACTCAATTAATAGTATCCTTAGAGTCCACCTCTTCCCCATACGACTAGTGAAAGAGAAAATGTAAAGACTACCATTAAAGCAGCCCAAGCGAGACTTACTATATCCATGTGAATTATGTCTCCTATCTATATGAATATGAAATAAATTTTCCATTATTCTTCACTAATACTAATAATAATAGAATCGCCGGCACAGAGTCAAAAAAGGGATTTTGCCCAATACCATTGATGAAAGAATTCAAGAAATAGAATTAATTAGAAGAAATTCTTCTATATTGCAAGGAATTCTTATAGGATTGCTAGTAGAATTAGAAAAGATTAAACACAAGGACAAAGAAAAACAAAATAAGGGCAAAACCCTGGGAAGTTGGAAGTGTTAATAAAATCTTACTAAGATAGAAGATAAATAAGACCTAGTCTTTATTTTGTTGTTCTTCATTAAGTAAAAAATAGAAAAGTCTAGAATCAAAATGGATCGTTATCTATTACATACTCCTATTTCGTTTTTTTTTACATAGCCCTTTCTATTTGATCTAATCCTTAACGTTTCTCGATTTTCTCTGGAAAACAATTTGAAGACAACCTACTCCATTCTTGACTAGGAATTACCTAAACCAAAAAGAAAGAATTTCTTTTTGTACGTTATATAAAAATAGAAAAGTCAAAATGTATGTAAAAAAATAGAATAGATATGTATAAGTAAAATCCAATTATCTATTCAATCGATATTAGATTGATTAAATTCCTAAGTACTCAAGAATTTTTATGAATTTGTATACAAAGTATCTTCCGCGCTTTCCACAACTACTAATTCGATTTTCTATCCCGCCATTCAATCAAGAAACAGTCCCTATACATTCGTAGTAAGTATTGGGAGGACTATTATATCAAGATTTACGGATTTCCTTTCATTACTATAAACTTTCCTTGACTCCTAAAGAATTTACAGTACTCTAGAAAACAGAACCCTCAGATGTTTAGAATCACAAGGGAGTATCAAGAGTCCTTTTCCTCCGACTTCTTCTGTTGTGGACAAATTTGACAAATTAAATTATATCAACAAAACATAGGATAATAGGTATTTTGCGTCTTTTGTTAATCAGGCGACACCCGGATTTGAACCGGGGAAAAAGGATTTGCAGTCCCCCGCCTTACCCCTCGGCCATGTCGCCAAAGTGCTAAAAAAAAAGAGACGAAAATATTCCCTTTCCCTTTTTACTTGCATCTTGAAACATCTTTAAATCCCATTTTTTTAATCTTAATCCCTTTAAATGAATTTAAATGAAAAATGAATTTAAATGAAATATAAATAAAAGAAATCCTTCCTTGTTTTTGATTTGGATTGGATCTATCTTTTCGATTAATTTTTATAGTATCTTAAAACATATACTATCTAAACTTAAACCATAAAATATGGAAATGCCTTCCCCGAAATAAAAAACCAAATGTCAATTTTCATTCACAAAAGGAGACAAATTGGAACCATTAACTATTGAATGTGAATTCATAAACAATTCTTGGATTTGAATCTCCAATTGTATTTCTCTAATGCTAGGGATAGCAGAAAATTGAAATTGATATGTAAGTAAGGAATCAGTATTGATTCTTTTCAATAAAAAAAATCCTTCTCAATTTCAATTATAACAACAATTAGGAATATATGTAAACCCCAGACTGTAAATTCTTACACAGATAACTAATCGAATATCTGATCTGTCCATAATTCTGAGAGAAAATAGAACTTTTGATAGGGCATGACATGTGATGTCCAGAATAGATAGAACTGCAATATAAAAAGAGAGACACATATAGATAGCTATATATATCCGTATAGGGTTAAAAAAGGCCTTCTTTATCTTATGTTCTTATTATGCGCTTAAATCGTATTATGTGAACTCTACTACCAAAAATAGATAAAAATCTATCCAAAAATAGATAAAAATCTATCTCTTCTATGCAAACTATTTTGCTTTGAGCTTAACAATTCAAGTCACAAAAAAAACTACATGCTAAAAAAATAAACTTTCTATTGATTATATTGATTGTTTCTGATGATTAGGTCTT